TAATCGCCAACAAGAATTTGGTTCTTTTTACGTACTTGATATCGATAAATCTGCGAATCTAGAAATTCATTTCGGCCAATTGAACCTTCTCGAACTGTTTCTTTTTAAGAACCAAAAAGATTTGTGCCAAAATAACAGATGCCAAGAAGAACAAAAGTCCTTGGACACGTAATGGATCTTGAAGTACTATTTCTGCATCTCCCTGACCAAATCCGCCTACATTAGGATTACTCGTTAATGGTTGATCAAATTTGATAGATTCGCCCTCGGAAACAAGAAGTTCTGGTCCGGGAGGGACAATATCAACCACTTGACGTCCCTCTGACGCATCCGTTATGGTTATCTCATACCCCCCTTTTTCTTTTCGTATGATTTTGCTTACTATACCTGCTGCTGTAGCATTATAAACTGTATTGTTACTCTTGTTGCCGTCGGGATAAATCTGACCCCTTCCCCTGTTCCCGCCTACGTATATAGGATATTTTAAGAAGTGAACATCCTTCTTAGTAGCAGGGTCCGGGGAAAGAATAGGGAAGGTTATTTCACTATATTTTTTACCAGGGACAGGGCCTACCACAAGAATATTTGTTTTATTGGGGCGATAGCTCTGAAAAGACAAATTGCCAATCTTTTCTTTCATCTCAGGAGAAATACGATCGGGAGGGGCTAATTCAAACCCCTCCGGTAAAATAAGAACAGCCCCGACGTTCAACCCCCCTTTTTTACCATTAGCAAGAACCTGTTTCAGTTGCATATCATAAGGAATTCGAACAACTGCTTCAAATACAGTATCAGGAAGTACCGCTTGTGGAACCTCAATTTCCACGGGCTTATTAGCTAAATGGCAATTGGCACATACAATACGCCCAGTCGCTTCTCGTGGATTTTCATAACCCTGCTGTGCAAAAATGGGATATGCACTTGAAATGGACGTCCGAGTTAAGATATATATCATGAGCGATACGGAAATAGATCGAGTAATCTGTTTCTTTAGCCAAGAAAAAGCATTTCTATTTTGCATGGTCCAATCATTGATCGCGAAAATTTCTACAATAAATTGGGTAGGTCGCTAGTATAGTTCCCTAGCCACGATTCTGCTATTTGCTGGAATAATCTAGGATGAATCTTCCCGATGGTTAGAAATAGGAAGAGTAAATATGATTTTCAATACTTTGCTTATGTACAACTACAAAGTACCAAGCATTCTAATTGGATTAGATTAATATCAATGGATCCTTTATCATTCAGTTATTGAATCATAAATCAGTAAAATTGACGGAGACAGACTAGTTAAATAACGGAAAAGCCAATATTTAAAACATGTATCAAAAATTACTGGAAGGATGCAAACAAGAATAGTTATAGTTTGCTCATTCGCAACAACTCCAACCTCGTTATAGATAGAGCGTATAGCGAATTCCCAACCTGGGGGTGAATGATATCCGAGAAAAAACTCAGTTACTAGAAGAAGACACAAAGCTTTTGCTGTGTCACTTAAGTTATATAGGAATTCCTGAGCCCAAGAGTTAAGAATAACAAGTTTTTCCTTACCCAAAATTGAATACCCGCTTAGAATACCAAACCAGATGATATTTGTTGAGAAGTGCAAAATCGTATCCATACGATTCTCATTTTGTATCGTGATTAATTGGATCGTTTCTTTATGGATTCCTATCCCAAACTCTTCGAGATGTGTTTCCGAGTATTCCTTGATCATTTCGTCCAAGAAGAGGAGTTCCTCTAATTCTCTGAATTTTTCTAGAAGACTCTTTTCTTGAATATTATTCAAGACAATTTGGGATTGCCCAGTATTCCACCAATTAGTAACCCAAGATTCCAGACATTTATTAACTGAGAAAGAAATCCACCAGGGCAAAAATACTATAGATGCAAGATAGAAAAGAGGAGTGAATGCTTTCTTTTTTGCCATTTTTTCGTCTGTAAATTGTTAATCAACCCATTCGTACACTCTATGCGATCGAATATTTCTTACACACATGAGTTTTATACAAGGTATCGAACTTATGAATCTATTTTCTTTGTGATTTTGTGGTTAGTCTTTGAATCTAGAAAGAATACAGAAATAGGCTAAGAATTCACTTCGAATGAAGAAATTTAGAATATTGTTTCCTGATATCTCAATTGGTCAAATTAAAAATAAAGTGTATCCTTTCGATGAATGATCGAAAGAACCACTTTAAGTAATGAATATTATTCAGATTTTGAGACGAAAGAACTCCTTTGCTATCAAAATATCCAATATTTCGAAAAAATTTCACTGATTACCCATAGTCAGGAATAGAATAATTGAGGGAAAGATATTAGGATGATCAAAAAAAAATGACTGGCAAAGGATAAATTGGCTAGTTCTCAGTATTTAATTAAGAAATCCAATTGTTGGTCATTAAAGAATACAAAAGAAAGAATTTCAAATTTACAAGATACGATCTATCTGGATCTAAAGTGTCAATTCCAACAAATATTGAACTAAAAAAAATTCTTGCTTTCGAAATGGTTTGCCGTCTGAGATGAATCTATTATTTCGATTTGTTATTTGTTATTGAATTGCGTGCGCATAAAGACCATAAAACGCATAAAGACCATAAAAAGAGTTTCGTTTTATGGTTCTTTCATATACGTTTTCTTTAATTGAATGAACGTTCTGATTCTCAATTTATCAAAATACTTCAATTGGTACACGCAAGAAATAGGCTAATTCAGCAGCCTTTTGTTCAATTTCTCGTGGAGTCAAATTCTCATCAGTACGGGTCAAGGGAATGGACCCCTGGCCTCGGATGTCCATATAAAGAACACGACGAGCATAAATACCCTCTTTAACTTCTATTCTAACGGACTGAATATCTTTTATAAGGAATCGGAGGAATATGCGACGATTTTTTCCCGGAAATCCCCAACGAAAAATACAGACTATTCCTTCCTTTCTATCGAATCGATCATAACCACTACCTACATTCCAGGAAATTGTGCACCACAAATAAGAGCTAATAAAGAGACCCGCAATTCCGTAGAAAGACATCACGATTCCTTGTGGAAAAAAAATGATTTGCTGAGGCGGAAAAAAAGATAGCAAATTTCTACCAAGATAACTGGAAGTTCCAACTAATAAGAAGCCTAATGAACCTAAAAAAAGGATCAAGGCCCAGCAGAAATTACTTATTTTTCGAGACCCCGTTATAAGTTCTATCCATATATCGTCTGATCGCCAAGTCATACTTTACTCGATTGCATTTTATTGGAATTGAGATAATACCCCAGAGAAATTTGACTTTACTTTTTTGTTTCCGAAGTAACTCTCATCAACTAGCACTAGTTTGAGGTGAACTAGCACTAGTTTGATGTCAACCTTTAGGAGTAATTCATCAAATTGGTTAAATCTAAAATAATAACATACTCTTTATTTAATACGATCCCACTATACATATCGATATACATATAGATTCACCGACTACATTTCAGCCATCCAGAGATCCTGATCTATTTGAAAATTGCTAGAATTGATATATCCATATATCATGTTTCTGCGGGCATAAGAGTTTTTTCCTTTATGTTCGGTGGAAATCACATGTTATACTATATTCCAATAAATAGATATCCGTGTTATGATACAAGTCCACGTTTTCAAAAAAAAAATGGATGAGATTGGGTCCCAGCGGATCTAAACAATCTTGTTTTTTTGAACATGAAGAAATAAAGAAGCCATTGCAATTGCCGGAAAGACTAGGCCTACTAACGGCACAAAAATAGATGGAAGGTTCAAATTTGTCATAGAAGGGGTACCTCGATTTACTATTTGTATCTGTTATTATGTTATTATATAAATAAAGATATCTTGTAATAATTATAATTAAATTAAGAATTTGAATTCTAATTAGATAATATTTATTATTAATAGAATTTGAATAATTTTAAATTCTTAGTATAGATCGAAGTATCGATATATCTAAATCTAACTGAGTACGTATAATAAGAATAAGTGCAAAGAATGTAGAACTGTAGAACTAAATAAATGGACTTATTCATCTCCTCCATGAGAAAGATATGTATGATAATGATAATAAACTTTATTATTTTTCTTCATTTCTTTGTCTTTTGTTCTTGTCTTCTAATTTTCTAAAAATAGATAAAGAGTTTTTTACCGATTATCGCAGGATTCGTTCGAATCCGACCCAACATGGATTTTTAGCTAAAATGGTTTTTCGGTAGATAGAGAAAGATACAAAACTCTATTATCTATATTGAAATTTCAAATTATATACCTAAGACAAGACCAAATTCGTTTTATTTTACTAATTTCACGAACGGAAGAACTCACTCTTGGTGATAAAGGTTTCTTGATTCGTAATCAGGAATATAGGTCAAAAAAAGAGTTATCCTCAACTTTCGTTTTGATTCTTTCTACAATTCGATCTTCTATCACCAAAGAAAAGGCCATTATTATCTTATTTACTTTGATTCCGATAAACTAACTACTTTTTGCTACAAACACAAAAAAAATAATTGAACTTAGTGCTCTACTTGATTTTGCTTGACTTTTGATTCAAAGGAAAAAAGGCGTGGAGCTTAAATAACTCACTCAGAACGCTTTTTAAAAGATTACGTGGTACAATTAGGTCGAATAAACCCTTCTGGAATAAGTATTCAGCTGCTTGTGAACCTTCGGGTACTGTTTTATTCAATGTTTGTTCAATTACTCTTTTACCTGCAAATGCAATGTAGGCATTGGGTTCGGCAATAATGATATCCCCCAACATACCAAAACTAGCTGTCACTCCACCAGTTGTCGGAGATGTAAGGATTGATACATAAAATAATTTTTTATTTAATTGATAATCATATAAAGCAGACGATATTTTAGCCATTTGCATCAAGCTCAAACTTCCTTCCTGCATGCGCGCCCCCCCAGAAGCACACACTATAATAAGAGGTAAATTTTGATTGGCAGCGTGTTCAATCAAACGGGTGATTTTCTCTCCGACTAC